ATGGGATTAGCCGCTTCAATGGGATCTTTTATTCTGGTCGGAGGAGAAATTACCAAACGTCTAGCATTCCCTCACGCTTGGCGCCAATGAGTTTTTTATTTGATTTGAGAGAAAAAAGAAGACTATGCCTTCGCGCTATATGAAATATAAATATTAAGTAATAATAGCATGGCACTTCGAATTCGATATAAGAATTTTTTTTTTTACCCTTAAATTATGTATCGAAAGAGTAGTATGAGATAAAAGGCATTTCCGATTTTATACGATCTATCGGGAGTCCTGTTTCAGCGTCACAAACTTTTTTGTTTTCACACCGGGAGCTCTTAATCTTAACAATATTTATGTTATGAAAAAATATGAAAATAAAAAAATCTTGTTTTTTTATTTGAAAAAAAAAGAAACTTTGGGATTGCTAAATAACAAACGAAATAAATATATAAAGCAACGGAGCCATCATAGTATTTTTGAACTACTCCAAAAAGAAGGGTGGTTATTGGATCATTTACCAACCTGAGTCTGATAGACCCTATATTTATTTATTTATTTAAAATTTTTTCCATGTAAGTAAGGTAAAAAAAAGTGAATTCCATTATAGAGCCGTATGCAATGCGCAAAAGAAGATGCCTGTACGGTTGTTCAATTATATCTTTTTTTATTATTATTCTTTATCTCTTCACCTTTCATTATGCGAGATAGAATAAACATTTATTATGTTATATCATCAGGGTAATGATCCACCAACCTGCTGCCTCTTTTTATGAGGCACAGACGGGAGAATTTATCTTGGAAGCGGAAGAACTACTGAAGCTGCGCGAAACCCTCACAAGGGTTTATGCACAAAGGACAGGCAAACCCTTATGGGTTGTATCCGAAGACATGGAAAGAGATGTTTTTATGTCAGCAATAGAAGCCCAAGCTCATGGAATTGTTGATCTTGTAGCGACTGAATAAAAAAGAAAAAATAACAAGGATTTCACACGAATTCGTTATTTGAGATTTTATCTTCTTACCGGATTTAATATTCTATTATTTAATATTCTATTAATTAATCTCATTAATATATTAATATAGAAATAAAATAATTCATAAGCATCCGGTTAAGATCGATCTAAACCAGCCCATTATGTATATGATTCAACATGCCAACTATTAAACAACTTATTAGAAACACAAGACAGCCAATCAGAAATGTCACGAAATCCCCCGCTCTTGGGGGATGTCCTCAACGACGAGGAACATGTACTAGGGTGTATGTGCGACTCGTTCAGATCATGGGCTAGGACAAAAGAAAGAAAACAATTGATCCAGTATCAACGATCAGTACCAGTGAATAGGATAGAATGGAAGAACTCCAGTCAATATCTAAAAATAAAAAAGGTCTATCCTTCTATTATGGTATCAAATGTATGGTTTCCGTTGGTGCAAATCCAATCACCTCAATTTAAAAATTTAAAATTTAAGATGAGAAAGAATTCTCCATTGATAGCAAATGGTATCCATTAAGCAGGGGAAATCCTATTTTAAAAAGCAGAAAAATTCTGCCTTACTCTTGCAAGAACGGACTAACAGGGTCAGCTACCCAGCTAATCTTCATAATTAAATACCGTTACTGTATAAGTGGATCTCGTTGTGAAAGACCTAGTACTGGATAATTATGGGTAGAGCCAAAGAGTTTGAACTGTACAAGTTAACAATAACATTGATTAAATGAAAGAAAGAAGGGCTCCGGTGTATAGAGAAGACCTCACCGTTTAAGAAGTAACCATAGAAACGATGGAACCCACTATATCCATTTATATTTATTACTTTTTTATTTACTATGTGTTTTTAATACCTAGTATCAATACAATTTTTTTTATAGGTGAAATGCCTAGAAAAAAAGAAAAAATCGTGGTCGGGAAGGTTATAATAGCAAAAGCCATTGGAATTTTTATTTTATACATTGGAAGAATCCGTTTTGTTATTAATAGACTAGGACACGGGAAGAGAATAACTGAAAGAAAGGAAATCGATTAGTTATTCATCAAAGTTTCATTTATTCAATGACCAGAATTAAACGAGGGTATATAGCTCGAAGACGTAGAACAAAAATTCGTTTATTTGCATCAACCTTTCGAGGGGCTCATTCAAGACTTACTCGTACTATTACTCAACAGAAAATAAGAGCCTTGGTTTCGGCTCATCGGGATAGAGGTAGACAAAAGAGAGATTTTCGTCGTTTGTGGATCACTCGGATAAATGCAGTAATTCGCGAGAATAAAGTATACTTTAGTTATAACAAATTAATACACAATCTGTACAAGAGACAGTTGCTTCTTAATCGTAAAATACTTGCACAAATAGCTATATTAAATAAGAGTTGTCTTTATATGATTTCCAATGAGATCATAAAATAAAGAGATTGGAAGGAATCCGTTGGAATAGTTTAAATGGAGTTCCCTGGAGAATGAACTCTGGGAAGGTAGAGTAGAAATTAGTATGATAAAATATGATAAAGTCATCAAAATGAAGAAACACGTTCAATAAAAAATATTTATTCTTCTCCAATTTTTTTTTTTTTCTTACGGGTTGACTCGCTTCTTTCAAATTGTTTCTCATTATTAAGAAAAGGTAACAGAGATAAAATACGAGCTTGTTTTATAGCAATAGTAATTAATCGTTGTTGTTTTAAGGTCAACCTATTTACCCGTCTAGATAATATTTTTCCTTGTTCGCTAATAAATCGACTAATTAAACTCATGTTTCTATAATCAATTCGATCCCCCGATTGGATCGGAGGCAAACGCCTACGAAAAGATCGCTTGGATTTAAGAAGGATTCGCTTGGATTTATCCATGGTTTGTTTATTCCTTATCCTGAAAATCCCAATCCTATTTCTTAATTCTACATCATGTTTGATCCGATCGAAATAGGATTGGGTTTGTTTATATTTAAATAAATATATGTTATATATAATATGTAATTTTTCATCTTCCTTGGAAGACTGACACACGAGCGGTCGGTTCGATCTATTTCTTTATCTCCCCATGAATCGTATGTTTGTAACAACAGGGACAGAATTTTCTCAATTCCAATCGACCAGGCGTATTGTGTCGATTCTTTTGAGTAATATATCTGGAAATGCCCCTTGATTCCTTATTAACACGATTTCGAAGACAACTGGTACATTCCAAAATAACTGTTACTCGGACATCTTTACCCTTGGCCATGAACCTCCTTTGGTTTATGATTCACTCAATTCTTTAATTTTCCGATCCGAAGCAAGGAAGAATAAAGGACAAAAAAAAAAAAAAAAATAGAAGCAGGTAACTCGAAATCAAATTATAAAAGAAAGATTTCGTTGCAATCAATATAGTAATAATAAGTAATATAATGATTTCTAACTATATTTATAATTAAGAATTGCCGTACAGTATTTTCAGTTAAGTATCTTGTATGATATTGTTGCCCCAACCATCACATTTTCATTTCCACTCTATTATTAATATTAATTTAATTTGAGCCTGGGCCCGAGTTCATAGTTTCACTGAGTTCGAAACCGCTTTTTCTTTGTTTTTTTTTTTTAGAATAACTTATTCTAAAAAAAAACAAAGAAAAAAAGAAGGCAAGGGTAGGGATTAGTTACAGAGATTTGATTGTATCTCTAATCTTCTTCCCCCTTCTCATATCAATAACTAAAATGAAAAAAAGGGGAATATCAACGCATCCGGAAAAAAACGATTGATCTCTATCAATAAACCTGCCAAAGACCCGAACCATAAAGCACTTACTACCGGTGCCACGGAGAGATATGTTTTTAGATCTCGCATTTTAAAAACTCCTCTTTCTTTATTCGTTATTGTAATTTTATTGTAATTTGTAATACATAATGGTAATACATATATGACCAGATGTGTATATGTAGTTAATGACTGACCGCCTGTATTTGTACGCGGAGTCCTAATTAAAATTAAAATGTACAAAATAGATATTTCTACCTGAAATTACTAAAAAATATTAATTTTTTATGGTAGGTTTCGTATTTATTTCATACTTTATATAATATAAGTCTTTTAATATATTATATGTTTGTTATATGATATATGAGACCAAAAAGAAGAAATGAAAAGAGAATTTTTGTATATCAATGGAGGAAGTAAAGATGTGGAAAACAAGACAGGGATTCTCTACAATGACACTGTAGACCAATTGAAAGGGATGTAGCGCAGCTTGGTAGCGCGTTTGTTTTGGGTACAAAATGTCACGGGTTCAAATCCTGTCATCCCTACCTATTACTTATCTTATGAGCAGTAACGAGGGATCAATTGAGATAAATTGGACATACATAATAAATCTTTAATTTTATGATATATATGCAAGATGAATTGGGGTCACAAAATCTTTATTGTGATAATGATAATAAGGCGCTCTTAGTTCAGTTCGGTAGAACGTGGGTCTCCAAAACCCGATGTCGTAGGTTCAAATCCTACAGAGCGTGATTCTGTGTTCTTGTTAATCGCGTTAGGTCGAAAATTACACTTAAATAATTGAACAGCAATCTAAATTTGACCTCCCGCGGATTAAAGGAAGTAGGAGGTCAATCAAAAAAGAGATGTTAATTAATCAAAGGTCCAACTGATCACCACGTCTGTATTGTAAATATGCAGTTACGAATAATCCGGCCAAAGTAATAGGAATTAGACCTAAGACGATTCCAAATAGAAAAACTTCAATCATTTCAATTTGTTTGAAAGGGGAAAGGGGAGGTAATATTTATCCTTAAATATTAATCTGTATTGACTATAAATCTCAATGACCAAGAATTGGAAATTGATACGTTAAGTAACTGTAGAAGATATGAACTGCCATAGAAAGATTTTTTTTATGAATTGTTCATGTTCATTTAATTAATTTCAAATAAGTCGTATCTTGCTCAGACCGATAAATAGAGCTGAAGTGATAGTCAAAGCTGCTAGTAGAAAACCAAAATAACTAGTTATAGTAGGCATGAAAAGGCTAAA